AATAAATCGAAATTCGAATAAATCAAAATAAATATGATATGATGGGAGCGAAAGAGGAGGAAAGAAAAAAGTAGATAAAATTTGATACCAAGCTATATACGAGTCTTTCACATCCTCTTTTTTATATTTCATTAATTCAATTTCGTTTTATTAAGACTTAATTCCGTAAAAATCCCTGCCTTCTTTGAAATATCATGAACTGTTCTTGTTGGTTGAGCACCTTTTTTAAGAAAATCGAGAATAACAGGAAGATTTAAATAAGTTTGATTTGTTATCGGATCATAAAAACCCACCTTGTGAAGATCTCTTCCTTCTCTTCGGGATCGAACATCAATTGCAACGATTCGATAAACGGCTCATTGGGATAGATGTATATGAATAATACCCCCCCCCTAGAAACGTATAAGAGGTTTTGGCCTCGTACGGCTCGAGAAAAAAAATGCACTGAATAGAAGTTCCCTCTCTGTATAAAATTCAAATATTAAATAGATTACTAAAAACATTAAATAAATTAGCCAGTATTGAAACCCTAAATATTTTTTCCATAAAAAGCATTCGTAACATTCGTACTCTCATAACTCAAGTTAAATAACTCTCAAATATCTCAACAGAGAATCCTTAAGTACTTTTTTTATTGAGTAGTCTCTAACCCTTTTTTGTTTGTCTCATTTTTTTAGAATCAAATTTGATTCTTCGTTCTAATCTAGTTGTTCAAACAATTGAAAACTGGATTTCCTTGTTTCAGGATTCTTTATCCTTACTTTGAATCTTTGGGTTTACACATGACTTCGGTGATCTTAAATCGTTTTATTAAAAAAGGGCAGCAACAAGCCCCTTATTTTTTTTATGATTTCTTTTCTTTCTATCAAAGAATCATATAAACGCTTGATTCACGCATGATAGACTTTTTATTCAAAGAATTTTACAATTTTCAGAAAATTTCCTTTTCCATTGTAAAATTGCTTGAAAGGGCTTTTTTCAATATAAAAATAAAAAGACTTACGAAGTTGTTCCAACTTATTGATTCGCACTAACCCTAGATCCTTACTCCTGCGAAAGGAATAAAAACTTTATATTCTCCTCGAGCTCCATCCTGTACTCTTTTTTATATTCCAAAAAAGTGTAGAACTCTAGTAAAATAGAACACAAAATGTCGAGCCAAGAGCACCTATATTCCTATATAAAAAGTGGCGGATCAAAAAATCCACAGCAGATCATGTCCTTCAATTCAAGTCGCACGTTGCTTTCTACCACATCGTTTTAAACGAAGTTTTACCATAACATTCCTCTAGTTTGTGTAATTGATTCAAGTATGGAATCATGAATAGTCATAGTTCAGTCAGTATATCGTAATCTATACTTTTTCTTTCTCTATGAATGGCATAGTGAATTTACGCGTAAAAGGTTCAGTCAGAATTCAAACGAATCCCATATTAGATTGTATATATGTAAAATCTAAAATTTGAATAGAAATCTATATTTATATATATATATATATAAATATAGATTTTTTTTATTAATACTCTTAGAATCTATGGTTCTACCTTACTTAACCCGCATCACACACAAATTAAAAAAGCAAATAGATTTTTTTGAATTCGGTTGAAATGCTGAAAAATAAGGTTATTCTTCTTTTCATTTCAATATTTTATTCTTAAAAAATATTAGATTTTTAAACAGAAATTGATTCCGGTACTCTGGGACGGAAGGATTCGAACCTCCGAATAGCGGGACCAAAACCCGTTGCCTTACCGCTTGGCTACGCCCCATTTCGATTTTTATTCAAGACTACTAAAAGAGTAATATTGCTATTGGTTGTTCGTCAATTCAATTTAAACCCAAATTAAATATAGATTACATTGGTGTTAAAGTTTTGACACGTGTAGATAGCAAATCAAACTTACTTTATTGATCATTACATAGAATTCAATTAACATATTGTATGAAAATATTATTTCTTTAATTCTCATAAGAGAATGAAAGGATTTTTGATTGAGTAAGTTCAACAAAGTCTTTTTAGACTATCTTTTTTTATTTTTTCCTTATATAAAAAATATATTAATAACTCAATCAAAATAAAATTATCCACAAGAACACCCATTTTTGTTATGCTTAATATATTTAATTTGATCTGTATTTGTTTGAATTCTGCCCTTTTTTCAAGCACTTTTTTAGTCGCCAAATTGCCGGAGGCCTACGCCTTTTTAAATCCAATCGTAGATATTATGCCCGTAATACCTCTTTTCTTTCTTCTCTTAGCCTTTGTTTGGCAAGCCGCTGTAAGTTTTCGATGAAATTCTTAATACTGTCTTAAAAAAATTCACGATTTTGATTCTTCCAACAATTCCAAAGATCAAAAAAATCTTGACGTATGAACGAACTCTCAATTCAAACATGCAATTTTTTTGGTAGCCATACGAAATCTGGATCATTCTATTTCCTAAATTTTATCCTCTTTTCCCTAACTGAAAGAACCTAATTAGATTCGAGTTCACAAAAAAAAAATATCTAGATGTTGGTATGAAAATCTGTTTGAATATGAAAGCCTCGACTATTATCTTATTACAAATGACTTTCTGAAACTTTTTTTTTTTTTTCTCGAAAAGAATAAATCACTTGATTTATTGGTATCAAAATTAGATATTTGGTATAAAAATAGAGAATCTATTCTCTTTTTTTTTTTTTTAGTAAGATCTTGGAGATTGTGTAATGCTTACTCTCAAACTTTTTGTATACACTGTAGTTATATTCTTTGTTTCGCTCTTCATATTTGGATTCCTATCTAATGATCCAGGACGTAATCCGGGACGTGAAGAATAAAAAAGAAAGGTTTTTTATTGCTTTATTTAATTAGTGGAAATGGTCGAATTTTAGTAGAATTTTATCTATTACACATCATCAAAAGGAAAAAGGGAAAGAGAGGGATTCGAACCCTCGGTACGATTAACTCGTACAATGGATTAGCAATCCAACGCTTTAGTCCACTCAGCCATCTCTCCTAATCGAAAAGGGATACTTAATTAGGTTCATTAGAAAAAAAAGGCTTGAAAAAGAACCTTCTCCACTTTATTCTTAAAAAGCTTTATTTTTTTTATAGATTATTCTTTAGATTATATATATTTTTTCATTTTCTATATTTTATTATATATAGATAATTTCTTTTTTATTATATAAATATATTTATCACCTAATTTATATATAAATATATATATATATTACTATTATATAACTTTTTTTATAGAACTTTCTCAGTAATTCTATTTATATCAAAAATTTAGATAAAGATTAGATAAAGAAAAGGCGCGAACTGAAAAGCGAAATAAATAAAACCACAATAATAGAAATAGAGAATCCTTTTTTTATTTTGTCTCGTCAAAACACAAGTAAAAGATCTTTTTTATTTTAATAGCCTGGCCTGGTCAGTCCCCAGCCGGGCCTTTTTTGTTAAAGTTAAAAAGACTCATCCGATGAATTTTTAGACAAAAAAGATCTGAAATTGAAAAAAAAAATAGAATCAAATCTGCTTTTACTAATTTTATTTAAGTCTACGCGTCAACCCTAGAATTTTCTAATTTTTTTTTCAATTTCAGATCTTTTTTATTACACCCCCGATTACTTTGTTCGACAAAAGGTCAATTTATATGTAATAATGGCATTGTAGCGGGTATAGTTTAGTGGTAAAAGTGTGATTCGTTCCTTTAATCCCTTTAATAGTTAAAGGGTCTCTTGGTTTGATTTATCTTCCGATCAAAAACTTTATTTCTTAAAAGGATTTAGTCCTTTCCCTTTCAATGAAAGATTCAAGGAAGATTATAGATTCTCGTAATTTGTATCCAAAGACTCTAATCAATTGTAAATTTGGATTATGAAATTCCGAAACATAATTTTTGAATTGGATGACTATATTACAATTCAATAAGTATAACAAGAGGATCCATGGATAAAGCTAGAAAAGTTTCTTTCTAATCGTAACTAAATCTTCAGTTCTATTCATTGTTTAGTATAGAAAAATTGAAGCAAAATAGCTATTAAACGAGAACTTTGGTTTACTAAAGACATCGACATATTATATTGTTTTAGCTCGGTAGAAACCAAATACTTTTCCTAAGGATTCCTTTAAATAGAAATAAAGAACGAAGTAACTAGAAAGATTGTTCGAGTTCTCCTGATCTATCTTCTAGAAGGATCATCTAGAAAGCAAAATTTTCTGTGAAAGCACCCAGACGGAAAAAAAAGCTAACATAGATATTATGGGTTGAATTTTGATTTCGTTCCCGTCTTATTTTTTTTATTTGGGAATTTCTCCATCCATCATAAAGGAGCCGAATGAAACCAAAGTTTCATGTTCGGTTTTGAATTAGAGACGTTAAAAATATAAAAATGATCAATCGACGTCGACTAAAACCCTTAGCCTTCCAAGCTAACGATGCGGGTTCGATTCCCGCTACCCGCTCGAAATGAAAAATTGCCCTTATTAGATTAGAATTTTCTCTATTCGAATTGTCTAATAGCAATTGTGTATTGAATTCACTTCAATACACAATTGCTAAAAAGATTTCGCACATTCGTTTTTTTAACATCAAAAAAGGCGAAAAGCGTCCATTGTCTAATGGATAGGACATAGGTCTTCTAAACCTTTGGTATAGGTTCAAATCCTATTGGACGCAATATCAATATAGATATAAATTGATATTTATCTATTATTTACATTTCTATATATTATACATAATATATTTTTATTCTATTTTGAAAAAAAGATAAGAAAGAAATAGAATAAGAAATAAATTCTGAATGCTTTTAGATTTAATATTAAACAGATATTAGTTATATACTTAATTTCTATTATATATATACTTAACTTATAGACTTCTATTTATAGAATTTTTAAAAAATTTCTTTAAAATTAAAGAATCAAAAAGAATCAAAAATAAGAATGATCAATTTCGTTTCTTTTTTTTTTTATAATTTCTCTTGAAGTAGAAAACGTTCCAGTTGCTCTT